GTACTTCTTTCCTGTATTTCAAATCCTCCGTACAGTACCCAATAAGTTATTGGGTGTTCTCTTAATGGTTTTAGTACCAACGGGATTATTGACAGTACCCTTTTTGGAGAATGTTAATAAATTCCAGAATCCATTTCGTCGTCCAGTAGCTACAACAGTTTTTTTGATCGGTACCGCGACAGCTCTTTGGTTAGGTATTGGAGCAACATTACCTATTGATAAATCTCTAACTTTAGGACTTTTTTAATTTGAAGTTGATTTAACCGTGAAATAGTACGCGTATGTATCTAGGGAATAGTCGCTTCAAAGTGAATTCTCCCTAGATACATCTCTTCAATTTCGTTATCAATCCATTCTGGATATACGGATGATGCTAAGGATTCAAAACCCATTTTCTTCTTTTCTTTCTTTCTAAAAAGATGAAATAATCCCAATGGATTTAAAACTTATTCTTAGGTAAATCAATTGCAAAATGCTTCTGTAGAATGTCCAATATCTGTTTTACATCTTCTATGCGAAGATGTTCAATTCTCATAAGATCTTCTTGACTGTTATTCAAAAGGTCAAATAATGTATGTATATTGGACCTTTTGAGACAATTATAGGTCCTGGGGGGCAATTCTGATTGGTCAATAAAAATACATTTCAATGCAATTCCTTTTTTGTTTTTCCTTATATTAGCCAATCTATCATGAAAGGTAAAAAGGGATACAGTAAACCTGTTTTGATTGGCTTCTAAATTTAAATGAATGTCCTCTTCCTCCGCATGTAGAAAAGGAATAAATAAGTCAATCAAATTACGGGAAGCTTCGTGAAGTGCTTCTTTAGGAGTTAAACTTCCATTCGTCCATATTTCAATAAAAAGTATCTCTTGTTTCTCATTCCCACTCCCATAAGAATGAATACTATGATTCGCATTTCGAACAGGCATAGATACAGCATCTATAGGATAACTTCCATCTTGATAGTTATTTGGGGATTTCATACGATATCCGCAATCCCTCTCGATTTGTAATTCAATACACAAATTAATTGGCTCCGTCAGGCTAGCTACATGCTGTGTAGTATCGACTATTTCCACAGAAGGTGGTGAGATGATATCTTGAGCAGTTACGTTTTTAGGACCCCTGACGCAAATGGATGCGTCACGAGTTCCATACAGATTACTTCTCAATACAATTTCTTTCAAATTCATTAAAATTTCATGTACTGATTCTTCAATACCAACTATAGTAGAATATTCATGTGGTACCTTATCAGATTTTGCACGTGTGATACATGTTGCTTCTATTTCTCCAAGTAAAGCCTTTCGCATCGCGATACCTATCGTATCTGCTTGACCTTTCATAAGCGGGGACAGAACGAAACGGCCATAATAAAGACGCTTACTGTCTGTTCTTGATTCAACACACTTCCACTGTAGTGTCCGAGTGGATACTGCTACTTCTTCTCGAACCATACTAATATTATTGCAGATCATTGAATCATTTATTTCTCTTGAAATCCATTCAATTCTTATTTCTACACACGTCTTTTTTTAGGGGGCCTACATCCATTATGTGGCATAGGGGTTACGTCACGTACGAAACTTAATAGTATACCACTTCTGCGAATGGCTCGTAATGCTGCATCTCTTCCGAGACCAGGGCCTTTTATCATGACTTCTGCTCGTTGCATGCCCTGATCCACTACTGTACGAATAGCATTTCCTGCTGCGGTTTGAGCAGCAAATGGTGTCCCTCTTCTTGTGCCTCTGAATCCACAAGTACCCGCGGAGGACCAAGAAACCACCCGACCTATTACATCTGTAACAGTCACAATGGTATTGTTGAAACTCGCTTGAACATGAATAACTCCTTTTTGTATTCTACATCCATTCTTACGTGAACCAATTCTTGGTATAGGTTTTGTCATATTTTATCATCTCATAAATATGAGTCAGAGATATACGGATATATCCATTTCATGTCAAAACAGATCCTTTATTTGATTTGTACATCGGGCCGTTTAGAAAGTCCCTTTTTAGAAAGATTACCCCTGTCTCTGTTTATGTCTCGGATTGGAACAAATTACTATAATTCGCCCCCGCCTACGGATCAGTCGACATTTTTCACAAATTTTACGAATGGAGGCCCTTATTTTCATATTTGTCATTCCTTAATGCCGAATATACTCCTTGGAAGAAAATAAGTCTCTTGAAATTTTGAACCTCGAATTGTATCCCCATGAAAGGAATGCTTAAATTCAAATAAAAGCCACCTAATCATTCGAATCTTTGTTGCGAAGTCTATAAATTATACGTCCCCTAGTTGAATCATAACGACTTACTTCGATTTTGACTCTATCTCCTGGTAGTATCCGTATAAAACTCCGTCGGATCCTCCCCGAAACATAACCTAGAATCAGATCCTCATTATCTAAACGAACTCGGAACATACCATTGGGAAGTGATTCAGTAATTAAACCTTCGTGAATTAATTTTTGTTCTTTCATTCCAGGTAACCCCCTTGAAGTATCAACTAATGGAGGAGGAGTGATAGTAGACAATCCGTCTTTCCTCTCTTTTTCCAAATAGCAAGTTACGGATCAAATTCGGATACCAGAAGGATCACCATATATAATACAAAATTTCTCCCCCAATTCCTTCTAGTCGAGCTTCTCGATCTGTCATTATACCTCGAGAAGTAGAAAGAATTACGATACCCATTCCACCTAAAATCCTAGGAATTCGTTGATAGTTGGAATAGATTCGTAGACCGGGTCGACTGATACGCTTTAAAATATTTCGATATGTTCCCTTCCTATTCCTTCTATGTCGCAGGGTTGAAACCAAAAAATATTTGTTGTTTTCCCGATGTTTCCTAACGTTTTCAATAAACCCTTCTCGTAGAAGTATTTTAACAATGTTTTCGGTGATATTAGTAGATGTTATTCGAACCGTTCCCTTTTTATCCATGTTAGCATTTCTTATAGAAGTTATTATATCGGCAATAGTGTCCCTACCCATGACGAACTAGAATTCTTGGTGCCTCACAGTTTTGATATAATCAACATGTTCCACTTTTTTTTTTTTTTTTTTCTTATTTATTTATGAATTAGTAAAGGTATATGCGTGAGACACAATCTACTAACGTGATCTATTTCAGATACCTTACTACACTCCATACTCTATTATGGTCTCATCTACTCGTATTTATATATTTATAAGACTTCAGGAGCTAATGAGACTATTTTAGTGAAACTCAACTGTCTCAATTCCCGAGCGATCGCTCCAAAAACTCGAGTTCCTTTTGGATTTCCTTCTTGATCAATGACAACTGCTGCATTGTCATCATATCGTATTATCATACCGTTGTCACGTTTGAGTTCTTTACATGTACGCACAATTACAGCTCTGATCACTTCTGATCTTTCGAGAGGCATATTGGGCACTGCTTCTTTGATTACAGCAACAATAACGTCACCAATATGAGCATATCGCTGATTACTAGCTCCTATGATTCGAATACACATCAATTCTCGAGCCCCGCTGTTGTCTGCTACATTCAAATGGGTCTGAGGTTGAATCATATCATTTTTTGAATCTGCTCTTTCAATGCAAAGGGCAAAGGAAAAAGAGAGAAATATTGTCTTCCCAGAAATCAAAAAATCTGCGATTGTATTTTTCATCACAAATACCCTTCAAATACCTATCACGCGATAATGAATTGAGTTCGTATAGGCATTTTGGACGCAGCTATTGAAATAGCTGCTCTGGCTACAGTTTCTGATATTCCGCCCATTTCATAAAGTATTCGACCTGGTTTAACGACAGATACCCAATATTCGGGAGATCCTTTCCCCGAACCCATGCGTGTTTCGGTAGGTCTTACTGTAACGGGTTTGTCGGGAAATATACGTACCCATATTTTTCCACCGCGGCGCGCATACCGTGTCATTGCCCGTCGTCCTGCTTCTATTTGTCTAGATGTGATCCAAGCGGGTTCAAGTGCCTGAAGAGCGTATTTACCGAAACAAATATGATTGCCTCGATAAGATATTCCCTTCATTCTTCCTCTATGTTGTTTACGGAATCTGGTTCTTTTGGGGTTCTAGTTGATGGTTTTTTCTCAATACCATCTCTACTGCAGAACCGGACATGAGAGTTTCTTCTCATCCAGCTCCTCGCGAATGAAACGATTCAATAATATTACAGATGCACATGTATTTATTTAATGAATAATACACGGATTTATTGATATTTAATCTGTCACACAGCAATCCGTATATCTTGTATATTATCTTGTATATATAGCTAGACGTATATTTCTATTTATATGGGATAATGCCTTTCTTTTGAAAATGAATTCTTGACCTTTACCGAATCCGTCAAAATATTGCAATCCAATAATGGCTTCGCGGGCGAATATTTACTCTTTCCTTACTTTCTTCATTTGTAGGTTGAACCTATGACCTATCAGAATAAATCAATTGGTTCCTGGTTGATTCCGCCATCCCACCCAATGAATCATTAGGATTTGTTTTTAATAGAATCTTCTGCAGTCACAGGTTCCGTCGTTCCCATAGCTTTTCATTAATGGCTAGGCCTGAACTATGCAATGGAGCTCCTAATGAAATTCGTTCCCGAGCCAATCTCCTCAGTCTCTATTGACTCGAGGCTCTTTATTATTTGTATTTTTCTTATGAACCTTATTCATCTAATTACTAATTATGGACGAATCAGTATTGATGCTTTATCACACTGCTTTTTATGATAATGATGTGATTGATAGACCATACATATTGGAATCATATATCATGGAGATTCTCCTTCTCTCTTTCTCTCGCCCTTCCATTTACCCACATCCTTCTATTTTCCTTTCCCTTTCCAAGCCATAAATGGACTTTTCCTTTATGGAAAAAAAAAAAAGATTTCAGTTGTTACAACTATATGATCGATACATCATATAGTGACTGGTTCCTTGGATCTCGATAATACAAAGCAATGAGTTGGTTACTAGTTCTTATAGTTATTAGTTAGGGGCTGGTCTGTTTTTTTTTTTTTTGAATCCCAACTCTAAAGAAAAAACCAACGAGTCACACACTAAGCATAGCAGTTCTACCAAATGGTCAATCGAATTTTTATTCAACCCTATAGAATTAGAATTGCTCATTTTTCATTTTTTTTTTTATTGAAGTGAAAAGGAATAGTTTGTAGTTTTTGTTCTATCGCGGAATAGAATGGCAAGCAAAGGAGGGACCATTATTTCTCGTCTACAAATATCCAAATTTTGATGCCCAATATTCCATAGGCGGTTTGAACTGGATAGGAACAATGATCAATTTTAGCTCGAATGGTTTGTAGGGGAACCCTACCTTCTCTGATCCATTCGACACGTGCAATTTCTTTTCCGTCGATACGCCCTGCAATTTCCACTTGAATTCCTTTTGTGTCTGCTTCTTCAGTTAATTCAATAGCTTTTTTCATTGCCTTTCGAAACGAAACTCGATTCTTTAATTGTAGAGCTATATATTCTGCAAGAATATTAGGTTGTCCATAAGGTTTTGCAACTCTTGTAATAGCAATGTTAAGTCTCCGGTTCACAGAATGAAACCCCTTTTGTACATTGATCTGTAATTCTTTGATTCCTCGTGTTTGGCCTTCTATTAACAAGTTTTGGAATCCAATATAGATTATGACCTGGATCAGATCCATTTTTTTTTGAATCTCTATATGTGCAATTCCAATTCCTTCGAAACTTGAGGATATTCTTATATTTTTTTGTAAATATATCTTGATACAATCCCGTATTTTTTCATCTTCCTGTAGACCTATGTAATAACTTTTTGGTTGTGTGAACCAAAGGGAACGATGACTTTGGGTTTCCCCAAGTCGGAAACCAAGTGGATTTATTTTTTGACCCATCTTTTTTTTCTCTCTCTCTTTCTTTCTCTATATATCTTTCTATTATAGGATCTCTCCATACATTTTTTGTTTCTAAAAATAGATCCTGATCCGTTTTCTTTTTAGATCTATCCTTCAATACAATAATTATATGACAAGCGAGTCTTTCTATTGGATAACTACGTCCTCTAGCCCGGGGTTTGAACTTTTTCACGATAGTACCCCCATGGACTTCGGCTTTACTAATGACTGAATCAGCTTCGTTGAAACTTTTATTGTGACTAGCATTTGCTGCTGCAGAATAAACCAGTTTAAAAATGGGATAAAATGCTCGATAAGGCATGAGTTCCAGTAACATAAGTGTTTTCTCATAGGAATGTCCACGAATCTGATCAATGACTCTTCGTGCTTTGTGAGCAGACATAGATACATGTTGAGCTAAAGCTTGTACTTGTGTGCTCGAGCTCCTCTTCATCTTCTGCTTTTTCAAGGTCTTCTTCCACTTTCTCCACTTTGACATAAGGTTCACCTCCCACCAATGAACGACGAGCACCTACTTTCTTTTATTTTCTTTTTTATTTTATTAAAGGAGAGATCTAGTATCGTTTCTCGCATGTCCCCGGAAAGTCAGAGTAGGTGCGAATTCTCCCAATTTGTGACCCACCATACGATCTGTTATATAAATAGGTATATGTGCCTTTCCATTATGAACGGCAATTGTATTGCCGATCATTGTGGGTATAATGGTAGATGCCCGGGACCAAGTTCCTATTATCTCTTTTTCCTCTCTCATGTTGAGCTTCTCCATTTTTGCCAATAAATGATTATCTACAAAAGGATTTTTTTTTAGTGAACGGGTCACGGCCGATTACTCCTTTTTTTTGACTGAATTTTCTCTATAAGAGGTAGAATAGAATAACCCGGTTGAAGCGTAATGATCATACGTCTGTAATGCATTTCCCATAATAGGTCCCATTCTTCTACCCTTTCCCGGGAGTCGATGACTATTTATAGCTATTACTTTGACGCCAAAGAAGAGTTCGACCCAATGCTTTATTTCTGTCCTAGTTGATCCTGATTCGACATTAGAAGTATATTGATTGTTCCCCAATAACCGAATACTCTTTTCTGTAAAGACTGCATATTTGATTCCATCCATAAATCCACTTTCTTCCCCACGAGTTCCAGTATCGATAAGAATTCTAGTTCTTACTCTTCATATGTTATGGTTGGTATGAATATACCATACCAATTCGTTATGTATGGATGATGAGATTCCATTGATACAGAGCCAATTCCAATAGACTTATTGAATATTCCCGTTGGCCTGCATCCAGCAGGAATTGAACCTACGAATTCGCCAATTATGAGTTGGGCGCTTTAACCATTCAGCCATGGATGCTTCGCGGGGGTCATTGTACATTGTGAATGACCCAATTCCAATTGAATTGGATTCCTTAGGAGGAATCAATGAGAGGACATCAATTCAAATCCTGGATCTTCGAATTGAGAGAGATCAAGAATTCTCACTATTTCTTAGATTCATGGACCAAATTCGATTCGGTGGGATCTTTCACTCCCATTTTTTTCCACCAAGAGCGCTTTATGAGACTCTT